TCTAAAGGGGAGTTCGAATACAGGTGTGGGCTAAGTAAATCAATGGATAGTCTTGGTCCTATTAAAAGTGTAAGCCAGGGCCCGTTTAGAAATGAGAAAGGTAAAAGCATTCATAGTTGGAGTGATAGTGACAGTTCGAGTTACAGTAATGTTGATCATTTAGTTAGCGTCAGGGACATTCGGAATTTCATCTCTGATGACACCTTTTTTGTTAGGGATAATAATAGGGATAGTTATTCCATATATTTTGATATTGAAAATCAAATTTTAGAGATTAACAATGATCATTCTTTTCGGAGTGAACTAGAAAGTTCTTTTTATGATTTTCGTAATTATAGTTATAGGAATAATGGATCGAAAAGTGATGATCCCGATTATGATCCTTCCATCTATAATACTAAATATAGTTGGAAAAATCACATTACAAATTGCGTTGATTCTTATCTTCAGTCTCAAATCTGTATTGATAATCACATTTTAAGTAGTAATAACAATTACAGTGACAATTACATTTATAATTCCATTTGCGGTGAAAGTGGAAATAGTAGTGAAAGCGAAAGTTCCAATATAAAAACAAGTACGAATGGTATTGATTTAACTATAAGAAAAAGTTCTAATGATCCCGATGTAACTCAAAAATACAGGCATTTGTGGGTTCAATGTGAAAATTGTTATGGATTAAATTATAAGAAATTTTTGAAGTCAAAAATGAATATTTGTGAACAATGCGGATATTATTTGAAAATAAGTAGTTCAGATAGAATCGAACTTTCGGTTGATCCAGGTACTTGGGATCCGATGGATGACGATATGGTCTCTCTGGATCCCATTGAATTTCATTCAGAAGAGGAACCTTATAAAGATCGTATTGATTCTTATCAAAAAAAAACAGGATTAACAGAAGCTGTTCAAACGGGTACAGGTCAACTAAACGGGATTCCCATCGCAATTGGGGTTATGGATTTTCAGTTTATGGGGGGTAGTATGGGATCCGTAGTAGGCGAGAAAATCACCCGTTTGATCGAGTATGCTACCAAAAATTTTTTACCTCTTATTCTAGTGTGTGCTTCCGGAGGAGCACGCATGCAAGAAGGAAGTTTGAGCTTGATGCAAATGGCTAAAATTTCTTCCGCTTTATATGATTATCAATCAAATAAAAGGTTATTCTATGTACCAATTCTTACATCTCCTACTACTGGTGGAGTAACAGCTAGTTTTGGTATGTTGGGGGATATCATTATCGCCGAACCTAATGCCTATATTGCATTTGCGGGTAAAAGAGTAATTGAACAAACATTGAATAAGACAGTACCTGAAGGTTCCCAAGCGGCTGAATATTTATTTCATAAGGGCTTATTCGATCCAATCGTACCACGTAACCTTTTAAAAGGTGTTTTGAGTGAGCTATTTCAGCTCCATGCCTTTTTTCCTTTGAATCAAAATTCAATCAAGTAGAGTCTCGAGTTAAACTTTTTTTGTGGCGAACAACTGGTTAGTTAGTTTATCAGAATCAAAATAAAACAAAACCCGAAAAATGAATTTTTCTTTAGTGACATAAGATTTAATTGTAGAAAGAATCATGCGGATAATTGGTTTTTTACCGATATTACTGATTAGTAATCAGTAAACCTCTATCAACAAAACAACATAAAAAGCGAATTCTTCCTTATAATTAGGAGTAGGAGGCAAGGCAAATAAAACGAATTTCGTGCTCCCCTCTTGCATATGTATATAATTCAAATATAGAAATATAATTGAAATATAGAAAATCTAGAATCTTGCATCTTTCTATATCTCCCAGGAAGTCCCAGCTTTTCTAAGAATCGCTGCTCTTGGATCGGATTCTAACGAATCTTTCGGGAATTTTTAAGAGACTCTTTTTTTATTAAAAAAGAAATTAGACGAAGAAGATAAGAACAATATAAGAAGAAAAAAAATAAAAGAAGTAAGAATTAGAAAGAAAGTGGATTATCATACATACATCTATTTCATGTAGAAAGATGAATAAGTCCGTTTAATTAGTTCTACATTGCTTTCACTTATTATATATACTCACTTCGATATACTTAGTATACTTATATACGAATTAGAATATGAAGTATAATTATTATAAGATATCTTTATAACAATAACAGGTACAAATATTAAATCGAGGTACCCATTCTATGACAATTCTCAACAACTTACCCTCCCTTTTTGTGCCTTTAGTGGGCCTAGTATTTCCGGCAATTGCAATGGCTTCTTTATTTCTTCATGTTCAAAAAAAAAATATTTTTTAAATCCGATGTGTTCAAATCTCATCTAGTTTTTTTTTCAAGACTTAGCAAACACAACACGGATATCCATTTAGTAGAATATTGTATAACAATAACAGGTGGCTTTCTACGAACATAAATGAAAAAGCTCTTAGGCATGTATAAACATAATATATGGGCAAATAAATTCTAGCAATTTTAAAAGATAGGTCGGGGCTGCGCCCATGTCTGAAATTAAAGTCAATCTATCCACATGTATGTAGCTATTGATAGGGAATCATATGAAGGGGCTGTTTTTATTTTATTATATCTAACAAATTCGATGAATTACTGCTAAAAGTTCACATCAGAATAGTACTAGTTGATGGGAGTTACTTCGAAAACAAAAAAAAAAAGTAAAGTGAAATTGATTTTGGTTATTCCCTCAATTCCAATAAAATGCAACTGGATCTAGTATGTATGAGTCGGCGATCAGAATATATATGGATAGAATTTATAGCAGGATCTCGCAAAACAAGTAATTTCTGCTGGGCCTTTATCCTTTTTTTAGGTTCATTAGGATTCTTATTGGTTGGAATTTCTAGTTATCTTGATAAGAATTTGATATCTTTATTTTCGTCTCAACAAATAAATTTTTTCCCACAAGGGATCGTAATGTCTTTCTATGGGATCGCGGGTCTCTTTATTAGTTCCTATTTGTGGTGCACAATTACATGGAATATAGGTAGCGGTTATGATCGATTTGATCGAAAAGAAGGAATAGTGTCTATTTTTCGTTGGGGATTTCCTGGAAAAAGTCGCCGCGTCTTTCTACGATTCTTTATGAAAGATATTCAGTCCATCAGAATAGAAGTGAAAGAGGGTATTTATACCCACCGTGTCCTTTATATGGAAATCAGGGGCCTGGGAGCCATTCCCTTGACTCGTACTGATGAGAATTTGACTCCGCGAGAAATTGAGCAAAAGGCTGCGGAATTGGCCTATTTCTTGCGTGTACCAATTGAAGAAAAATGAACTGAAGAATAAAAGCTTTCTCAGCAGGAGGAAAAACCCCAAGAATCCTCCTTTTTCTATAGCATAACTTACTTTGCCCCCTGGGGCCAAAGCAAGGCAAACGGGTACGGAGCAGCCATAACATAAAACGAAACTTTTTTTGTCTGTAAATTTTTTTTTTTCGAAATATTTGATATTTTCATTTTTAATAGACAGGAACTTCTTTCATTTCGAAATCCGAAAAATATTCTTTATTTGAATCTTTCGGGTATTCGTCAAAGGGGAGTAATTTCGTCGAATATTTGATCAATTGAGATATCTGGAAACAATCGATTTTTTTATTATTTCTTCATTTGAATTCGAATTCGAAGTGGGTTCTTCTTCTATTTCTGTATTTTTTCTATACTAGATTCAAGGACTAACCTCTGAATCCCAACTAAAAAAGGAGACTCGATTAATAATTAATACGCGTGATACCTTATCTTATAATGTAACTCCGCTTGATAGAAATATTAGATCGCATAGAGTCAACGAATGAGGTGAGTTCATTACCAATTCACAGATGAAAAAATGACAAAAAAGAACGTATCCATTCCCCTTCGATATCTTTCATCTATAGTATTTGTAGTCTTTTTGCCCAGGTGGATCTCTCTCTCATTTAATAAAAGTCTAGAATCTTGGGTTACTAATTGGTGGAATACTAGGCAATCCGAAACTTTTTTGAATGATATTCAAGAAAAGAGTATTCTAGAAAAATTTATAGAATTAGAGGAGCGGTTCCTCTTGGACGAAATGATAAAGGAATTCCCGGAAAGACATCTACAAAAATTTCGGATGGCGCTCCACAAAGAAACAATCCAATTGATCAAGATACACGACGAGGAGCATATCCATACAATTTTGAACTTCTCCACAAATATAATCTGTTTCGTTATTCTAAGTGCGTATTCTATTCTGAGTAATGAAGAACTTGTTATTTTTAATTCTTGGGTTCAAGAATTTCTATATAATTTAAGCGACACAATAAAAGCCTTTTCTATTCTTTTAGTAACTGATTTATGTATCGGATTCCATTCACCCCACGGTTGGGAACTAATGATTGGCTATATCTACAACGATTTTGGATTGGCTCATAATGATCAAATGATATCTGGTCTTGTTTCCACGTTTCCAGTCATTCTAGATACAATTTTTAAATATTGGATTTTCCGTTATTTAAATCGTCTATCTCCGTCACTTGTAGTGATTTATCATTCAATGAATGACTGAAAAAGATTCCCCGATCCAATTATAATGTTTCTGACTTTGTACATAAGCAAAGCATTCAAGGTTGTACTTACCTTACTCTTTCTACCCATCCGTAGGATTCCTCCTATATTACAACAAAATAATTTCAGTAAATAGTAAATAGCAGAATTGTGGATAGGGACCTATACTAGTGACCTACCCAAATTTATTGTAGAAATTTTCGGGATCAACGATCGGACCATGCAAATTAGAAATACCTTTTCTTCGATAAAGGAACAAATTACTCGATTCATTTCCGTATCACTTATGATATATATAATAACTCGGGCATCCATTTCAAATGCATATCCCATTTTTGCGCAGCAGGGTTTTGAAAATCCGCGAGAAGCAACTGGTCGTATTGTATGCGCCAATTGCCATTTAGCTAATAAGCCTGTGGATATTGAGGTTCCACAGGCGGTACTTCCTGATACTGTATTTGAAGCAGTTGTTAGAATTCCTTAT